TGGTATTGCTCCTAGATCAGAATACAAATGATGAATCGCAGAGCACATGGAGCCATCTTATTATCTTCCTGTAAAGAAAAAATATGGTGGACTAACTGATCTTTACATTAATCAGTTGATGAAAGAGCCCAATGCAACAAAATGCATGTTGGGTCTTTGAAACAGTTCGAATCATTTTGATAATAATCAGTTTGATCTGTTTTACCGAGAAGGTCTACGGTTCGAGTCCGTATAGCCCTAACACATTTCATTTTTTTTTGTATAGACATTCTATTTTAGTTTAGTATAGTTTTCATTTCTTCATCAGTACTTGTTTATGGACTGACATGACAGGTTCCTTTATCCATAGAAATGAAAGCATTACCACATGCCCATGTCAATACATAAGGACAGTAAAATAAAAACAATAATTCATTCCAACAGATCCAATCGCTATTTGCAAAATCTCGGATAAAATACCTATCCTTTTTCATTAATCTTCATGGATGAATTACATATGACTTTTTTCCTGTCCATGATCAAAAAGTTACTGATATATTTTTGTTTTGGTATACCCAATCCCAGTCAATTTATGAAGTGAAAATCATGACATGATTCTGTCTAAAAACTGCATTCTGACCCAATCAAGTCGAATACAATACTTAAGTTACACGGATCTAGTACCTATTCTTTTGTTGGTCTTGTATTTGTAGGAGTCCCCCGACTCCGACTAATTCGTTTTTGGCCGAACAATAATCAAATTGGTTGTTTCAAATATAATGCAGAGATAATGAATTGGTCCCTAATGTATCAATGTTCCTTCTTCTGTATTCTATGAGTTGGGTCGGTTTTGGGATTTGGTCTATCGAATTGTTCAACAATGTGTGATTCTTTCTTTTCTATTAGAAGTATCTTATGTAGATCATTTATGATTCCACTGATGACTGATTCTATCACTCTGTGCTATCTTTCATTGTGTAGTGTAAGTTTGCTCCAAAACAAACCCCTTTTGTAGCGAAACCCAACCCATTTGTTCTTCCCAAATCGCGGTCTTTCTTTAGTACTCGATTCTTTTTATTTCTGAGAGGATCCGCGAGTATAGTACAGATTCCAAGTTTCTCGTTTTTTTGGTATAGAAAGATATGAGTTGTTATATGTAAAGGTTCCTCGCAACTCAACGGATTGAATCAAATCAATAAAGTAAGGAAAATAGAGATGAAATCTAGGATCAAAGAAGGGAGATAAAATAGAATAGAATCGTTCGATGTATTAGATTATGTTTATGTATTCCTATCGAATCAATAGAAGCAACTCATTTTCTACCTGGATTTTAATGAAAAGAATACTTCAAGTAGAATATGCTAGAAATCCCTAGTCATTTTACCCCAATGGAAATGAAATTCGAATATAAATTATAAATATATAATATAAATATATATGAATTCCATTGGAAATTCGAAATAAAATTAACTAAACTATAAAAACAAAAACATAGTTATACTAATATGATAGATATTAGTAGTATTATTTATTACTATTATAGTTAGAGTATATTTATATACTATTTTAGTATTTGTATATAATTACTTTATTATATTTTGTTTTTAGGGAGAAACCGAGACAAAGTAAGAGAGTTTTGTTTGTGTAAGAGCATCCTATATCTACACTATATGTAAATGGAATCTAAATGCAAAATAAATATAAGTGGGGTTCCGTTGTATGAATCTTTAAACAAGACATGCCCTATAGAAAACAAACTCTAAACTATGCGGGTTTGATCAAAAAATTTGCTTTTTTCGCCTAAGAAGTTCTGGATGAATTGACAATTTCAATTCAAATCGAATAATTCAGCCTATGCCATATTAATAGGAGTAATATTTATGTTTCTGCTTCACGAATATGATATTTTCTGGGCATTTCTAATAATATCAGGTGCTATTCCTATCTTGGCATTTGTAATTTCCGGAGTTTTAGCTCCGATTAGTGAAGGACCAGAGAAGCTCTCTAGTTATGAATCAGGTATAGAACCCATGGGAGACGCTTGGGTACAATTCCGAATCCGCTATTACATGTTTGCTCTAGTTTTTGTTGTTTTTGATGTTGAAACGGTCTTTCTTTATCCATGGGCAATGAGTTTCGATGTATTGGGTGTATCCGTATTTATAGAAGCTTTAATTTTCGTGCTTATCCTAATTGTTGGTTCAGTTTATGCATGGCGAAAAGGAGCATTGGAATGGTCTTAGCTGAATATTCAGACAATCAAAAAAAGAAAAAAGAAGGAAAAGATTACATTGAGACAGTTATGAATTTGATTGATTTTCCATTACTTGACCAAACATCCCCTAATTCAGTTATTTCAACTACATCGAATGATCTTTCGAATTGGTCAAGACTTTCCAGTTTATGGCCTCTTCTCTATGGTACCAGTTGTTGTTTCATTGAATTTGCTTCATTAATAGGCTCACGATTCGACTTTGATCGTTATGGATTAGTACCAAGGTCGAGTCCTAGGCAAGCAGAC